GAATTTGAAAAAAAAATACAAGGGAATGAACGGGTATCGGATTCGATTTCTATTCGTTTTTTTGAAGGAGAGGATAAATCAACTCAAAAGAATAGAAATCTAGAAGCTTATTTCTTAGATACTTTGTCTAAGAAAATTTTTACCCATCTATCAAATAAAAATAGATGGGATATCTCTCTAAAAACCGAGAGGGCTAATATGTATTATGATCTAGACTCTTAATGAATTTAATCAAAATGTATCTCGATTCATATCAATTACTTTATAGAGGCTCAGCCAAATGAATCGTGTGTCAGGAACCAGATTTGAACTGGTGACACGAGGATTTTCAGTCCTCTGCTCTACCAGCTGAGCTATCCCGACTAGTCCCGATACTGCATCCTCATTTTACTAGAGAAGTTGGGTATATGTCAATTGAAAGGATATTAGAAAGTCTCGTCCAAATCCCGGAATTTATTGGATCGTTAAACGAACAACTTAGTAAGTTTCAGGATGAATAAAAATCTCCATTTTGAATCATTCAAATTCAAATGGGGATTCCTTGCTCAAAGATGTTCATTTGTACATGTATACTCTATCCCACAAAACTCGTGAGAAGAGAAAAACCTTTCCGCTCCGAGCGGTTTGTAAAAGCGTAGGTGAATGGGAAAGAGAAGGAATTTGGAAGCGCTAACGAAAAAAGGATCAATATAAAGAAAAGGATAGACTCAAGCGTTAGACAGCGAAATGGGCTCTTTGGGGATAGAGGGACTTGAACCCTCACGATTTCTAAAATCGACGGATTTTCCTCTTACTATAAATTACATTGTTGCCAATATTGACATGTAGAATGGGACTCTATCTTTATTCTCGTCCAATAACTCAATTCTGAAAAAGATTTCTCAGACTCTGGAGTGAATGATTTGTCTCTTCATTCTTCAATCTGAATCGATTCACAAGAATTCTTCTCTTTTTCATATAACAAATATAGATTCGAGTCGTCATTAATCATTTGATATTTTATAGTATTTCAGTACGCATATCTTACCTATGTATATTATATAGGGTTATCCTTCACTCTTTCTGAAGTTTCAAGAGAAAGATTCCTTTACCAACGTAAGACAATCAACTCCATTTGTTAGAACAGCTTCCATTGAGTCTCTGCACCTATCCTTTTTGATTTTCGCTTTCCGAACCTTGTTTTCAGAAAACGGGATTTGGCTCAGGATTGCCCATTTTTGTTAATTCCAGGGTTTCTCTGAATTTGAAAGTTCTCACTTAGTAAGTTTCCCTACCAAGGCTCAATCCAATTAAGTCCGTAGCGTCTACCAATTTCGCCATATCCCCCTTTGAGATTAGGATCTCACTGTGATGTCCTTCCCACTTGTCTTTTATTTCTACCGGCACTATTGAATTTAGTAGAGACTTATTGCTATCTCGATAAAGTCTTTTCTCATCTTTGCTTTTTGGTCCAATCAAAAACGATTTTATCATTTATGTCTCTACAATTCAATATAAGTGGATCCGTCCCATATATCTATCTGTCCTCCGTCCGATCACTTTTCTATAGTAATGTTTATTACTTAAACGATCGATTTTGTGTCCTAAATTCCACCTTTCCGAATGAAAGCGGCGGAATGTCTCATTTGTTATAACTAAGAATTCCCTTCAAGAATTAGAATTTGCAAGATAGATGATAGGGAAGAAAAGAGAGAAGGGTAATCAAAAGAATTTCAAATGTCGGTTGAATTCAAAAACAAAAAAATTTTTGAATATTTATCATTTCTTATTCAATAATCTATAATATTATGGTGAGAAAGAAGTCGAAATTCGATAGGCCCAAATGAATCGTTATGTTCTATAAGATTTCCGATTTTTTTTTATTTTATATTTTCTTGTTTTTGATTCATATTTATTATAAATAAATATGAATTTTTTAAAAAATTGTATTCTATATAGTTAATAGCAAGCAAGGATTCTGAGAGTTTATTGAATTCCTAGGCGTGTCGAATTTGTCGTATGTCAGCCTACTTAGCTCAGAAGGTAGAGCATCGCATTTGTAATGCGATGGTCATCGGTTCGATTCCGATAGTAGGCTTTTCTCTCTTTCTTTTTTTGATTTTTCATCATTGAGAATGTCCTTTTGAAATCAAAGACGAGTGAAAAAAATGTCTTCCCCTTTTGCTAAAAGTCATCGATTTCTATTAGGTTATAGGAACTTCCAACTAGGACATAAAAAGATCCTTTTCTTTTTCTATATCTATATAGAGAATATAAAGTAAAGAGCTGGATATTTCTTTATCCAATTCATCTCGTTATTCTTTAATAGTACATTTCGTTATTCTTTAATAGTACATTTCGTTATTCTTTAATAGTACATTTGAGTCAATTTCACTTCATTTCTCATTTAGTTCAGTTTGAGTTTAGTTTTATTCTGTAAAATGAAATTTCATCAATAAGAGTGAAATATAAATAAGAGGAAGGAGTCTTTATGTCACGTTACCGAGGACCTTGTTTCAAAAAAATACGCCGGCTGGGGGCTTTACCGGGCCTAACTAATAAAAGTCCCAAAGACCGAAAAGATCGTAGAAACCAATCGGGGTTTCGGAAAAAATCCCAATATCGTATTCGCCTAGAAGAAAAACAAAAATTGCGTTTTCATTATGGTCTTACAGAACGCCAATTGCTTAAATACGTTCGTATCGCCGGAAAGGCCAAAGGTCCAACAGGTCAGGTTTTACTACAATTACTTGAAATGCGCTTGGATAACATTCTTTTTCGATTGGGTATGGCTCCGACTATTCCGGGAGCTCGCCAATTAGTTAACCATCGACATATTTTAGTAAATGGTCGGATCGTAGACCTACCAAGTTATCGCTGCAAACCCCGAGATACTATTACGGCAAAGGATGACGGAAAATCTAAAGTTCTAATTCAAAATTCTCTCGATTCCTCTCCTCACGAGGAATTACCAAACCATTTAACTCTTGACCCAGTGCAATATAAAGGATTAGTCAATCAAATAATAGATAGTAAATGGGTCGGTTTGGAAATAAATGAATTGCTAGTCGTAGAATATTATTCTCGTCAGACTTAAACCGAACGAAAATCCAAAATTTTTCTAATAAGGTAAAGTAATAAGGTAAAATGCGGACAACTTTGCTCCTTTTCGGCGAAGTAAATTAACCTAAGGTTAAGAGAAAGAAGGGTTTGAGCCGTATTTTTCTCTTATTTCAGTATCATAGATCGAGAGGGAGATTTTCTTTCCGTATCTCCCCCTTTCTTTCAAGTTTTTTACGTGCCACAGCCATTAGGAATAGAGAATCTATATCAAAGAACGGTCTAACTGTATGGAAGACTGATATCGATTCTTATTTGATCTATTGTGGTTAGTAAGATCGGTGCGTTGGGTGAAGGTACGGAAAGAGAGGGATTCGAACCCTCGGTAAACAAAAGCCTACATAGCAGTTCCAATGCTACGCCTTGAACCACTCGGCCATCTCTCCTACATAATGATTATGCCCCAAAAACCGAGTGAATTGCGAGTCATTTATCTGAATTATTGGGTAGGTCCGACTAATCAACTCTAACGATAAAAAGCTATCAAAATAGAAAATTTTTGATACAAGTCAAAGAAAGATCTTTCCTTCGAGGCTCCCGAGATAAAGAGAAAATTGCTTTACTTGTGAAAACGATTAACTCTTCCTGTTTGCCAAAACAAGGTTCTCTTCTTTGTCGGCGTATCCCTTTCTTCCCGATTCAATCACGAAATTATAAATTCGAACAAATCGACCGATTGAGGGATCTATATTTTTTAGACGCGGATTAATGGATCTCTTTAGATCATCATTCTAGTTAGACTACGATTTGATACCCTAAGACTTCTCAAACTCCTTTCCAATCCAGGTTTCGAGTTCTCAACAACAAACCCCTAGGCCATCAATCTAGTACAAATTCCTAAGCTATCTTTTCTATGGGATTGTTTTTCTATTTGGAGTGTCTCGTGTATCCCCGCTATGTACACAAGACAAAATAAAATAGGCGGTTATTCTCTTCTCATCATAGACTGATTATGAGTATTCGATCCTTTTTCTTCGTGGGATCCTAATTCCATCAAAATTTCATAGAAGGCACATATTTTTTTGAATTTTGACTGACTCTATTTTTATGTTATTTCGTACTGTACCATTCTTTTCGTTGTGGGATCCTGTTTCCATGAGAGAGAGGGAATGCTAAGAATTTTCGAATGGATTGCTGCCTATGCCTAGACCGCGGATAAATGGAAATTTTATTGATAAAACCTTTTCAATTGTAGCCAATATCTTATTACGAATAATTCCGACAACTTCAGGAGAAAAAGAGGCATTTAGCTATTACAGGGATGGTGCGATTTGAATTTTTTATTCCTCTTAGTCTTACGAGAAAGACACACGATTCGGGATCGGGATAAAAAGAAAAAGAAATCTACGCTTGTTGAAGGTAAAGTTTGGAAATCGAACAACTCCTTCTGTTGTGTATCCTCGATTAATGCAGCCTCAGATACTAAGTTTGAATTGTCGATTCTAGTATTGAGCGAAGGTTTATACCTATCGGTTCGTTATTACAGGTCAATCCTACGCTACTAGTACCAATAGGCAGCATAGGGGAAGAAGCACTACACCCCGGAATCCATAACACAAAAACTTTGTGAGACATTATCCCTTTCCTTAGCAGGCTCGGGACTACGAAGAATGGTTGGGACAACAAACATCCATCGTGTTTGTATTTTGGATACCCGTAGAACCATCGAAGGCTGTTGAAGTGACTCATTCCCGGAAATTCGGGGGCGCTGAGAACAAAGAAATTGTTGGAGTTATCATTTCTCTCTAGTACCAATATGCTCGATGTTAAGAAAGGATCTCTTGCAGGAAGGTTGGCTAGAGATTTCGTGTAAAAACACCAGCCCTGTTCAGTTCATAATGAGAATATTTTCATCTTTTTTGATTCCCTGTATTATTTTCATTATGCACATAAGAGAGGAG